ACAAACAAATCCAGAGCCCCGAATCAATATAAAAACTGAGATGGTTGATTCAAGAAAAAATTAAATCTTATTAATATTTAACTTATTAATTTTAAATAAAAAAAAGAGGCTTCATTATTGAATTCAGACCTAACCATTAATCGAGAAGCGATGGGAACGGCGTAACCTGTGAATATCTAAGATTTTATTAAAAACAAATCTTAATGATTCATTAGGTGGGATGGCGTAACGAACTAATAACCAATCCACTTTTTTTTGACGAATTGTGGGCTGGGCTAACCCTACATTCCATCTTAAATTAATAATGAAAGAGTAAATTTTCGCCCGCGAAAATTTTTATTTTTATTGAATTTATAAATTTTTTCCAATCCAATCTATGTATCTTCTTGTATATTATTTGGTTAAGAAATCTATTTATTTTTTTGAATTGCTTGTTCATTCGCGAGGAGCCGTATGAGGTGAAAATCTCACGTACGGTTCTGTAATAGAGATTGGATTGAGAAACAACCATCAACTATAACCCCCAAAGAACCAGATTCCGTAAACAACATAGAGGAAGAATGAAAGGAATATCTTATCGAGGTAATCTTATTTGCTTCGGAAGATATGCTCTTCAATCACTTGAGCCCGCTTGGATCACATCTAGACAAATAGAAGCGGGGCGACGAGCAATGTCACGAAATGTCCGCCGGGGTGGGCAAATATGGGTACGCGTATTTCCGGACAAACCGGTTACAGTAAGACCCACCGAAACACGTATGGGTTCGGGAAAAGGATCTCCCGAATATTGGGTAGCTGTCGTTAAACCCGGCAAAATAATTTATGAAATGGGCGGGGTCGCAGAAAATATAGCTAGAAAGGCTATTTCAATAGCAGCATCCAAAATGCCTATACGAACTCAATTCATTATTTCGGGATAATAATTAGAATCAAAGGAAAGGGGTCTTAAGGATGAAAACAAAAAAATTTCAATTGTAGGTTTCTTTTTTTTTAACACAGAATATTTTTTTTTTCACTTCAACCCCGGAACTGTAAAGAACAAATATAAAAAATTATATGATTCAACCTCAAACCCATTTGAATGTAGCTGATAACAGCGGAGCCCGCAAATTGATGTGTATTCGAATTATAGGGGCTGGTAATCGACGATATGCTTCTATTGGTGATATTGTTGTTGCTGTAATAAAGGAAGCAGTACCAAATATGCCCTTACAAAGATCAGAAGTGATCAGAGCTGTAATTGTACGTACTTGTAAAGAACTCAAACGCAGTAATGGTATGATAATACACTATGATGATAATGCTGCGGTTGTGATTGATCAAGAAGGAAATCCAAAAGGAACTCGAATTTTTTGCGCTATCGCTCGGGAATTGAGACAGTTAAATTTCACTAAAATAGTTTCATTAGCACCCGAGGTATTATAAAAAAACGAGACCATGATATTCTATATTCTCTTTGAATGAACTAAATTTAATAGATTATATCTCACACATATACCTTATTGCAGTAACTATATATTATATATCTAGAATTTCATAACATAAAAAAAAAAAAAACAGAAAAAAGAGCATGTTGATTATATCTAAAGGAAAGGACAACAATAATTTTCATTTATCATGAGTAAGGACACCATAGCTGACATAATAACCTCTATAAGAAACGCTGACATGAATAAAAAAGGAACAGTTCAAATACCATTTACGAACATCACCGAAAACACTGTCAAAATACTTTTACGGGAGGGTTTTGTTGAAAACGTCAGAAAACATAGGGAAAGCAACAAATATTTTTTAGTTTTAACTCTACGATATAGAAGAAATAGGAAAGGATCATATAAAACTATTTTAAATTTAAAACAGATCAGTACACCCAGTCTACGAATCTATTTGAATTATCAACGAATTCCTAAAATTTTGGGAGGGATGGGGGTTGTAATTCTTTCTACTTCTAGGGGTATAATGACAGACCGAGAAGCTCGATTAGAAAGAATCGGCGGAGAAATTTTATGTTATATATGGTAATCTTACTGATATCCGAATTATATGATAAACTTCTATCCATTAAAAAAAAGAGAGAGAAAATAAAACACAAATTTCTAATATCAATTCGCATACATTAGTGAATAGGCAGGGGGTTTAATTGAAATAGGGAAAAAAGAAAAAGGATTCATGGTAATTAAATTTTTGAATCACTTCCTAAAGGTATGTTCCGCGTTCCTTTCTATAATAAAAAGATGATTCTAAGCTATATTTCCAAAAGGATTCAACGTACTTTCATTTTATACGTGTACGACCAGAAAAGTCAAAACGGAAGTATAAGTCATTAAATTTAATTAAACTGTTTTTCAACTTCAACATTTTTTAGAGAGTCTCGAAGGGGGATAAAATTAAAAATGTAAAAAGAGAAAGAAACCTTATTTTCTTTCAATAAATAGATTCGGTATAAAATTTAAGAGTGACAAATATGAAAATAAGAGCTTCCGCTCGTAAAATTTGTGAA